ATACAAGATAAGGATCAAGCAATAAGGCGACATTCAACTGTCATGTAATCATCATCGATTTCACGAGTAAGGTATAGAAAAGCAAAATTATGAGTCGAGTACAGCTTGGACCTTCAACACTAGTCGACATTCAACTGGCATTTAATCTTGGACGAATTCAATTCCAACTAATTCGGTAGAATCTAGAATAGTGAGATGGAAGACCCCTCTCCTTATCAGTCTCCTTCCTCTAGCGCAGCAAAGCAGCCCGAAGCACTTTCTTTCTCTAGCGCAGCAGATAGGTCGCCCATACCCTTTGCCCATTGGTGTGCTGCTTCATTCCTAGCGAAGCAAGTGTGGTTCTCTCTGGTTCCGTAGTCCTTTTACTCTGAATGATATTAGGTTGGATTTGACTTAAAGGCTGTTCCGAAAAAAGAGAGACTTCTAGGCTCGCAATAAAGCTAAGGTCCTGATCGAGCAACTAGTCGTCCTATCTATCCACCTCTCCAAACACAATATCTTGAGTACCATGGTGACCACATCTGCTGATGATGTTTGGACATAGAATCGAGTCCTTGTGAATGGGCAGAGCCGGGTGCTCTTATTTTACGACGGTAGAGACGATTGCTTCCATTACTGACCAGAAAGACACCAAATTCTCCTTTAGGTGCTTCAACTGCGGTATAGGTAGAAGAAACTGGTACGGAAAAACCTTCTGTATAAAGTTCTAATCCCCAACTTGATTAACGGGCATTTTCGGGGACTAGCCCTTCCGACCAGAACGAATAAGATCAAAAAGGCCATCATTGGGGCAAACAATGCAATAGCTTCGGTTAGAGCAAAGCCCAAAATGGCATAACCAAATGATTGTTTAGCCAATGATGGATTTCGCGCCACAGAATGGATCAAAGAACTGAAGACGTTTCCAATACCGATAGCAGCTCCCGCTGAAGCAATTGTAGCAGCTCCGGCACCTATTGATTTTGCACCTTCTAACATCCCTTTCACACACTTATTGCAGCAATTCTTTCTTTTCATCTGCCAGAATAGGAATATTAATAAAAAAAGACCTATACTACTAATCATACCAAATAAAAATGTAAAATTAAATTCTTCCAGCGCTGTGGGGATTTCCATAACTCTAACATAGTTAGAATAACATTTTTCTTCATATTCCTGAAGAAAATTGACAGGGCCAGGAACGCCCAAATTCTGCAGATACCAGTTATTCACGCTAGTAGATAAATTCAGGGATTCCCGAAAAAAAATCAAGTTCAGCTTGTCGCCGAGGAGTTCCGCGGGAGTCTGATCCAATTCTCGTTGGAGGTTTCTAATATATCCGGCCTGAATAACTCCCCCGTTAAAATCCCAGCGCATGTTAACGAGGAAGTGATTCAACCGGGTTAACCTCTCCATAATAATTGGATCCACCAATTCTTCTGCGAGAGCTACTGTACCCGAACAGTAGAAGGGGTGGTTAATTATGGTGTCTACTGATATATTAGGAAACATGTCCAGAACTGGCACTCCTGGCAGAACGTCGTTATCTGCAGAATTCGTGGAACTGGCAAAAAGTAGATTCAGATTTATCTGTCGTCGCATAGCTTATCCCCATTTATTTTTTTCAGCAACTGAACGGGAAGTGGCTTAGGAAAGGACTAATCGGATGCGCTCGCCCAGCGAGAAAGGCCCTAACCCTTGCCGACCAAGAAAAAAAGAGAAGATAACGAAAGGGAGACAAAGTCCTAACAAAATCATAACACAAGGTACCCATTCCATCTATCATATCAGTCGAGTCGATCCGATTCGTTCTTATCAGGCGGCAAGAGAGAACTTATGACTTCGCGGATGGAGAGGGATTCGAACCCCCGGTATTCCTAGAAATACTTCGGTTTTCAAGACCGACTCTTTCAACCGCTCAGACATCCATCCAAGTTGTTGATCGGAATTTTTTAAAGAGTCAAGTCTTACTTATTTAAGCTGGAATGAAAATCTTCTTCTCTTATGATATTTTATAGAGTTTCGTTTCTTTTATCTATCTCCCCATTCGAACGAGAGAATTGAGTTGATAGCTTCAGTAGTGGTTGCTTGATGGTGTGTAGTGGGATGACCTGGTAGCGATCATATTAGTATGTATATGAGCAGGACTTTCAAGATCTGATATCTTTCAAGAAAGTTGGACCATTTATCACATCAAGGTAACTACGATAGGCAAAAGAAGACTCTTAGGTCGTTGATTCAAATTCTACCTATATTTGCATTCACTTAATGGTCAAACCTACAATGGAATTGACTCTAACATCCGATCCGGCCGGAGGAAAGACTTATTACTACAAGGGCTTGTGCCAACCAACAAGAAGGGGGACGGAGCAAAGACATCTCTTGGCCAGAACCGGACATTGCCCTTTACCATCTCACCAGACCAGAGTCTGAACTCCTGACCTCTCTCCTGGAATCAAGTAAGCTCAGGAAGAGTCTGACCCTAGCTCGCTCAGAGGAATCGGAGTCCAGTCCTTCTGAGGAACACAGCCCAACCAATCAAGTTGACTGAACTGACCGGGGAGTACCTTAGCTCACCCTTTATAACACAGAGAAAGAAAGCCTACCTAGCTAACTCACATCCTTCCCTCTGCTCTTAGCCCTTAAGGCTTAACGCTTTCGGGAAAGTTCCCTGCTGAACTAACATATTCAAAAGTGGAACAACGATAAAGATATTCCTTACTGCCCGGAAAGCTAGGACGTTCGCTCTAGTTCTCAATTTGATTCATTTGTCACATATAGGAATAAAAGATAACGATCTTTGAAGCTGTGCTAATTGTGGTCAAGAATAAGGTAAGAAGAGGTTTTAATCAAAAATACGGGTACGGGCTTTCGACAAGATGCTCTAGTTCCAGTGGGCTCGTATGAAGGGAAATTACTTTTGAATTAAAAATACGGGGTTTCGACGTTGCGCATCAGGGTCTTGATCTTGCATCTGACCTAGACCATGCAGTTTACGGAGGGTCTAAGGATCAATTCAATTGTAGAAAGGAGTCACTAAGGGGCGAGCAATAGGTTTAGCTCAAAAAGAGGAGGATAGTTTCACACTTAGAGATTGAGCTTTCACGCTTTCACTAAGGGACAGAGTATGCCGTCCTTTCGTACCTTCTTCTTGATAGGACAGGTAAGACTGATTTTCTATTTCCCGACGTCGGCGAATCTTAAATGCTATGTCAGTTAAGCGAGAGTTACTTTCGGTTACGGGAAGGAGGACTAGAAGAGAATTTTCTAACTAAGAAAGCAAGTAGCGGGACTGCTTGCTTGAAATAAGCTCTTTTCTCGATTCCCCGCATAGCTGCTTGTCGGCGAATAGAAAAAAGCGCTTTGCCCTTAGAGATGGCTTTTGGACGGAGGTGTGTAACTAATAGGGGGTCTAGATCAAGGTAATGCGGAGAATCCTAGGTAATTAAGTGATCTATTTTCGATTCCCGTCGGATAGAATCTTTTCCTAACATCGGTTGTAGTCGTTACAGCTATGAATGGCACAGGAGTTACCACTACCACTTTCTAGTCAATAAAACCATTCTTAGTCGTTAGCGCTCTTTAACAGTCAAAAGAAGACAGGGACCAGTTGAATAATTAGGTTCCTTCTGTCAGCTGAGGAGTAGACAATGCTATCTATAGAATAGCTGTGCAACCTTAGATAATAAGAGAAGAGTGGTACTCGAAAAGAGAAGCTAGCCCCATTGCTGATGGTTGTCTCGGATTGCAATGAGGAAGAATCCAAGGGAAGAGGGAGCAAGGTTCTGAATTTGCTTGTTGAGTGGCTTGCCAATCTCCGTCCTTTGTATCGATTAGAACTCAACGTGAGAAGCTAATAAAGTTATTGGATCACTTTGGATGGGGTCGGGTACGACAAGGAAAATGAAAATACATGTTAAAGGTATTCAAAGACGTTCTCTAAGCGCCCTGGAATTCCATTCTAATAGAGCGGCTCGAGGTCAAATCCATGTTCCTAAGTCAAGATGAAGCGAATACTAAAATCAGAAAGGGAAACTGAAACTCATCCCGTTCAAGCGCATGAGAATCTATAGTTTCTAGCCTGAGACGAAAGCATTGGGACTTCTCTTTGCCTGTCCGCTCTGAATGGCTACTAACAAGAACAAGGAAAGTTGCACATTGACAGTTGAGCAATCGTGGTTAAACGGCGTTGATCATACCAATTCTTTTTATCCCTATGGAACCAACCACAGTCTGATTTTCCATACCTCTTCTCTTCTCGACTACTCCCTTTTCTCGACTACTAAAGGCAAGGTAGCGGGAAAGCTCATCTCTTGCCCCATCTCTCATTCCTTTAGCGGACCAATGAATTGATCTCGAGCAGAACCCTTCAAAAAGAACGAAAGTACAAGAACCGCTTGGCTTATCAACCGCATGGAGTTGTAGTATCCCAGTCAACTGCGTCGAACCTTCGAAAAGCGGTTTATGCGTTTATCACCTAGCCGCATAGGACCAGATATTCTCTCTTTCTCCCAAGCGGGAAATAAAGCATAGGCACTCCTACAAACGAGATAGAGTCGCCAACCAACATATGAAGAACGAAACAAAGCAAGAAAATCGCATAGGCGAGCACCCTTCCTGCCACGCCCTATTACCACCCACAGTGTACCGACACTGACTGCGAGAAAGATGCCTAAAAGCTTCCTTTGCTCGTTCTATTCACACGGGTTGCTCGCTTGGCTCTCATCCCTCTCCCTTCAGTCGAGCACTTCATACCTTGGTTCTTCTATCCTGGCTGCTCGCTTCCTTCTTTGGATCGGATGGCAACTCAGACCAACCATTGTCAATCGAAGGAGCATAAGCCACTCACTCGAAAAAACGGACTCTCCTTTTCAGTCTCGCTTCTCTCATCTCTACTTTTTCGTCGACTTCTTTCATCTCCTATATAAAGCAATCACATACATATTAGATATAATAAGAGAAAGCATACATCTTTAATAAGTTGGCTACGATTAGTCACTTCGGAAGCCGTTAACCAAAGCACCGGCTTTTGACTTCCCTTCTAAGGGAAGGAGTAGGAGGCTCCACTATGGTCTAAGCTACTAGAGTGAAAGCTTCATTGGTACCACAATCAAAGTAGGTTCCTAAGGCCGCTATCTAGCCTTCAAACATGACTTTTTAAGCTTGCTTTGACAGGCTAGCAAGTCTTATTCTGCATAGGCTCAGCTCTATTTTACTTTACTTCCTTTCTTTCTAGTAAGAGTAATGGCCTTTCCAGAAAATGGGTCCGAGGGAAGGTAGCAGGTCTCTTGGTAAGCCCCTTGTCTCTTTCTGGTAATGGTAATAGTTGAATCCTTTCTAATGCCCAACCTCCCAAGCTCTTTCTGTCGTAAGTGATTGGAGCTATAGGTGAGTGCCGGTACGCCTGTCGTTCTTTGTCCTAAGATTGTTGTTGTAAGTAGCTGCTATGCCGTTTTCTTGCTCCATTGTACTCTCTGTTGCTGTTTTAGTTCCGTCTGGCTATTGGTCAGCGGATCCCACTAGTCCTAAAAGGCTCGAATTAGCTATGGAGTTTGATGATTGCCGCAGACGAGAGTCTGATTTTGTATCAGTTCTACTTTCTCTTGCTGTTGAAAAGTTCCGGTCCCAATTCACCGGTCTAGCGTACCCAACAAGTAATGTCCGAGCGTGAACCCCCAGCAGCCATATAGCGTTAGCGCATACACGTTTTCTTGCTGATGATGATCTGGTGCTGTAGCCTATTAGACGACGTCTACGCAGTAGGATCAGAGTAAGCGAGCTCACTCGACTATAATAGAAAGTTGAGGCACAAGACTCAGACCCCAATAGTAATAGCATCGAAAGAACTACTGCTGGCAGGACTGAGCCAAGGGCACCATTTTCTACTATGCCAGACGTTGTGGCCGGTCTGCCCTCTCTGATCTCGAACTCTTTCTCAGAAAGAACGAAGAATCTTTGTCTTTTATGTCAGCTAATAGAAGTAGGTGTCTGCGAACAATAGGCCTCTTGCTAAAGCAAAACAAAGATCTCTCTTTTAGGACGACTAGTAGCTAGCCTACCCCAAGAGTTCTGTTGAAGTTAGGGTGCTGTGCTCTTTCTATTTTGAAGCCAAAGTGCTTTTATCTCTCCTCTCATACATACATTCTTCGATCCGGTTCACCACCCGCGGTAGGGCCACAAGCTGGTCAACGCCTGGCAGAGTATCCAGAGAGATCCCCAGTAGTGCGACTTAGGTTAGTTTGCGATGGAAAAGGCAAGGTTTAGAAGCCCCCATTCCCGACGGGGGGACCAGGGAAACTAGTTCCGTGAATGCCCTGTTAGAAGGAATTATTGAATCATAAGCATCGAATGCAAGCTGTGAGGAAGAAGAATTCTCTTAGCAGACAAGAATGAAATGAAATTCAATTAGTCCCACACTTCCCACAGGAATAGAAGAGGACAAGGCCTATATATATCTATATAAGAAAAAATGGCAAGACATTGGAAGATTGACATGAGAAGCCGAAGCGGAAAGCCCACATACATGTACCAAGGTTTGGCAAAGCTAGTGCCTTAAGCAGGAAGGAAGTTTAATTTGGTGTGGTGGTATCGTAATCGTATAAGAAGATCAAGGTTTCATTTCACATTCATCCTCCTCTCTTTTCTTTTGAATAGACAGATAAGAAGTTATTAAGGCAAGGAAGTCACTTCTTGCACAGATTACCCGCTACGCTCTTTGCTTTATGGCTTACAGGAGTACTTGACTAGCCTGCTTGACTGATCTTACAGTTCTCGAATCAGCTCTTAGGGGGGTAATTATGCTTAACACAGGGAGTTCGGACATTGCAAACATTCAACTGAAAGAAGGGATTGAGAGAGGGGATAAAGGGATTTGGCTCTGCAGATGAATTGAAGAAGAAGGATCGCATTCTCTACTTCTATCATTGGTGCTATCGTATATAATATAAGGAGCTTTTTGGTATGAAAAGGTGATCTTAACTAGAAATTGAATATCATAAGAGAAGGAAGATCGTAGCCTAGAAAGTCTTACGTGCTCTCTCCTCTATCTAAGTAAGAGAAAGAGGAAGGTACAATCATGCTACTTTAGTTATATGCTTAACACATGCAAGTCGAATGAAGTTTTCTTGGAAACGGGAGTGAACGAAGGACCAACGAGGATGAAGGAGGAGTTGGGGAAGAAGCGGGGTAGAGGAATTGGTCAACTCATCAGGCTCATGACCTGAAGATTACAGGTTCGAATCCTGTCCCCGCATAAAGAACAAACAAACAATAGAAAAAAGAAAAAATGGGATTTGAAGAGTCAAAGTCAAATAAATGATCATTCGGTGGGGACTGCTCCGCCGACATTGGAACGAGGCCAACCGCTGCTTATCACAACCTCTGGTGCCGGTGGAGGTTTGACCTCGGCGCCGATGAGGATTAACTATGTGAGGATTAAGGTGCCGGACGTCATCCGCAACGTAAAGATCGTGGTGCACAGTGTGTACTTGCCATTTCCACATATTAATCCTGTGGCTGCGGCTTACGAAGTATCCTAGGAGGCTCAGAAGTCTCAGGAGGAGATCAGACGATGGAAGGAAGGATTTCGATCTTCGATCTTCGTTACCATTCCAAAGTTAATTATTTAGCTTTCGATTAAGTGAGTGTTTGTTTGCTCAGACTCAGACTAAAATGCGACTCTATGCCTTCCCGGTAGAAAACGACCTCTGTGGCGGGATTTACCAGGTCAAATTCAACGGGACCCTAGCCTGCAGTCGTCAACCGGTCCGCTTCCTTGAATGAGAGTAGGTCTTCCCGATCCACGAATACTGTCTGTTGTCCTTTACTTGTTTAGTGGCATCTGGAATTGTCTGTTTCGGTATTCACTCTTGTAAAGGGCCGCGAACTAAGCTAAGCGCTTGGCTTGTCTTCTTATAGGGTCCCAACCGACCAGTACATTCAATATCGAAATCCGTTACTGTTACAGAAGAGAATTAAGATAACGAGGCTTGGAGTATCTAAAACTAAGTCCAGCGAACTGGAAGTCTCTTCAGACTCCCTCATTGCTTGGCTATCGAAGTGGACTTGTACCTTTTTCGCGTGCGTCGACACGACAATGCTTACCTTTCTAGCTTTTACCCTTCTTCTCCGGAAGGAATAGAAAGAAGACAACTAGAATAAGGGGAACTACTCTATATATTACAGCAGGAGAAATTCCAACATGAAAGAAAGCAGGCGGTGCACTTAAATCTAAATAGGGTGAGAAAGCTTGGCTTGGGATTGGGATTGTTGACTCATCATGATAGGGCATGAATTGCGTATAGATAAGGTCCAGTTCATTAAGTTGAGACAGCTGTAGGCTCAAACCAAACTGACGTGTAAAGAGCCCTAGTTGAAATAAACCCTGGTGAATCTTTTGGTGTCTTAGGGTAGGCCTTCGCCCTGGATAAGAACAGATTAGGTTTTCTTTCTCTAAACAGATAGAGTTCCGGGATCAAATTAAGCCTAAGCCTGAGTTCAAGAACCTTGCGACTAAAGAATAGTTTCATAAAATCCCTTTTGGCACTCACTCTATATCATGTTCACTATCCCTGAGAATAGATATACTAGGTATTATCCCCTCAGTCGCCGGGGGCTAGGTCCCCACCTGTTGTTCCTATGACATAAGCTACCTTACCTGATTCTGACATTCGACTTGAAAGGAAAGGATAAGGAGCCTCAGCATCTTTTCCCTACGTGACAGAAAGAGAGAATTTCGTAGTTAAGGCACTTCCCGATCTATCTATAAGGGAGGCTGGAAAGGTTGGGAAGGGAGGAGGGGAACAAGCTAACGGGAGAAGGGGAGAGATAAATTTCACAGTTCAAGGCTTTCAAAGAGTCAAGCTCGGATAGTAGATTAACTGGTGGCAAGAATCCGACCAACAGACTAATCTGGGTATTCCCAAAGATGCTTGACCAGTCGAAGAGAAGACCTGAATGAGATTCGGTCGGGGTGGGCTAAGCTAATCAGCAGTCAGAATGTTTATGGGTAGGGGCAGTGGGCAGATAGCAGATCTTGATTCAAAACTCAAATCTTCCTTAGTGGCTTAGGCTTAGTAGACCTACCGTTGTTGAGGAGCTAAAGACCTTAAATGCCATTGCCATATATTGGAGTTTCCCTGATGTTCTACCAGCTATAAGCCGAAGATGGTCTCAGTCAGCTAATCGGAAGGCTTATCCGCACATGGTAGCGGCATTCTTACCTAACAGGGCGTTCCCTGCGGAGCCTTACACACTTGCAGTCAAACCGTGTCCTAGGAATGGTGAATATAGTCGCATAAAAGCAGAAAGAAAGAATAGAATGCCATGTTTAGATAGATAGTTAAGCGTTTAGGGGAGTCTTACCCAGTTGAAACTTCAATGCCTGCAATCAGGCAGCCTGGATGAACCGCCGTTGATGTAAGTAGCCCTTAAAGGAATAAAGAAGAAAGAGCTGCTAAGCGCGCTATAAGAGGGAGACGGTTGACGATCTTTCCTATACCTCTTGGCCTTTTTCGAGTTCTCTTTCGCTCCTTCACTAATAATTCGATTATATGAGAAAGTTGACCGCTAAAGAGCTTCTTTCGCTTTTCCTGTAACTTCATCTGGTTTATAAACGTTCTTTGGCGTAGTCTTTTCTTTTTCCTCAACCAGGACTGGCAGCTTCCACAACTCTTTCAAAGCAGTAGCAAAGCTTGGAGTGGACTGAACCTTTGTTCGTACTGGAGGGCGAACCCCTCCACGGAGGCCTTCAAGTTTTCCACTAGAAACAAAGCGCATGAACTAGCCCTATTCTATTGACTTAAAAGGTGAGCCCAGTCAGTGCAGTCTCGATCTTTATGATTCCACTTCTCTTTGCGAGCTAGCCCGGTTTTTCATAAACCAGCTCCTCTCAGAACCCGGGGGAGAGACTCAAAGCTGTCTCTTGAAAAATCCTTCTTCAATTGAAGTGAAAGACTCACAGGAAAAGAAGAAGTGGCTGTCTGACAACATATGCGGATTCTTTTAAAGATTTATTTGTTAGCGTAGCGAGTGGACTTTGCCCCTCCCTACCTAGCTAACAAACTTCCTTTCCTTGGCTCGCTAACAACTGATACAAAAGGGTTCCTCCACATTCCCAGAAAGGCTCGAAGACATAGGGAATGAAACCCCAACCACGGAATATAGTCAAGTGGTAAGCAAAGAGATTTTGAAACGCGGCGATAGCCCCTGCTTAAGCTACACCTGCAAAGGGATCACTCAAGAAGTAAGCTGCGATTAACCAGCTCACTTCCTTCGTTCGATAGGGCTAGACGCGCCTTACACAAACGAACCCTCCGGTAACGAAACAGGAAGAGACAGCAAGCCATGACGTTCCCAGTGATGTACAGATTCCTCTTCGCTAAACTAAACCATGTACCATTCCGGGTGCAACGATTACAGACAAGAAAAACAGCACATAGAGTACCAAATTTGACTAATTTGCTAAATGGGGATTCTGACAGAGCAGTGAAGGAAGAATGAAAGCTAAACAACAAAAAGTTCCCAAAGAGTAAACAGGGAAATATCGAAAGAAAAGAAAAATATCATTCCAGCTTAAATAATAAGTAAGACTTTACTCTTTGTTACCTTTGTCCGTTCTCTTCTTTCTTTATATAAAAAATATCGTAAGAGAAGAAAATCAGATGTCAATCTAATCGAAGAAGATTCCAATTCCAGTTAGAAATCGGATCAAGAAAACACCGCCCATAGTAGCTTTGCCAAGAGCGGATCAGGTCCTTTTAGGCGATCCCGCGAAGCAGGTCTCCGGTGTCTAAGATCTTATCTGACTATTGGGAGATCATCTAACGTAGATATCAAGATCTTGCGGTCAGTCTGTGTTAACATCAACACCAATGTGATTCCCATTGATATCAGCAAGTGAAGGATCGGAACTTGATAGAATGCCCCACCCGGGCTTATCGATTGATAGAATAATACGTATATAATCAGAAGGCTGCTTAGAGGAGTGATCTGTTCATCTAACTCAAAATATTGTAAGAAGAAGAAGAATCTTACGCCCCAAATTCCCATCTCTTTTTTCTTGGTTGGACCAACCGGCACCAGCCATTTCCGTCTTCCTTAATTGGGAGAGTCAGAATCAGTCTCTCTTTGTTTGGGGGGAGCAGAAAATGAAGGAACCTTTGCTTTGAAAATGATTGTTCTAAAATGGTTATTCCTCACAATTTCTCCTTGTGATGCAGCGGAACCATGGCAATTAGGATCTCAAGACGCAGCTACACCTATAATGCAAGGAATAATAGACTTACATCACGATATCTTTTTCTTCCTCATTCTTATTTTGGTTTTCGTATTATGGATCTTGGTTCGCGCTTTATGGCATTTCCACTATAAAAAAAATGCAATCCCGCAAAGGATTGTTCATGGAACTACTATCGAGATTCTTCGGACCATCTTTCCTAGTATCATCTCGATGTTCATTGCTATACCATCATTTGCTCTCTTATACTCAATGGACGAGGTAGTAGTAGATCCAGCCATTACTATCAAAGCTATTGGACATCAATGGTATCGGACTTATGAGTATTCTGACTATAACAGTTCCGATGAGCAGTCACTCACTTTTGACAGTTATATGATTCCAGAAGAAGATCTAGAATTGGGTCAATCACGTTTATTAGAAGTGGACAATAGAGTGGTTGTACCAGCCAAAACTCATCTACGTATTATTGTAACATCTGCTGATGTACCTCATAGTTGGGCTGTACCTTCCTCAGGTGTCAAATGTGATGCTGTACCTGGTCGTTTAAATCAAATCTCTATTTTGGTACAACGAGAAGGAGTTTACTATGGTCAGTGCAGTGAGATTTGTGGAACTAATCATGCCTTTACGCGTGCGCCCGGAAACATAGGCCGACTGTTGAGCCCACTCTGGCTCAGCCGCACCACCCGGGGTGCGAGCCACCCGAGAAGCAAGCTATTACAGCGAGCGGCTGGAGCTGTAGGGAGCCGAGGAGCAAGGCAGTAGATAAGATAGAAGAAAGGGCCAGGCACCCGGTGGAGCAGAGGGGACGGTTAGGATAACGAACTTGAAACGCGGAGCCCGAGCGGCTGGCGAGCGAGTGGTTAGTGGCCAATAGCGCCCTAGTTGATGGCATTCCTCTCTGCGGCTGGCACTCGAGGAACCACAGGGCACTCCATACAGAGCAAGCAAGTCTTAGGGATGAGACGCCCGCGCAAGGACCTCAATTCTCATTAGGAGGTCGAACCAAGGACCTATGGAAGTCGGGGCTACCCCGTCCCCATGGGCAATAGTGTCCTGAGGGAGGAGTTTAGAGGCCTTATAGTAGCATGGACTTATTTATCTTTCTAGGTCATGCGAAGGGGGCCAGTCCAAGATCGTACTGTTCCTCTACAAAGATAATATACGCTCTCAACGGCTAGGCGCCACTCTCTTTCTGAGTTATTCCAGCTTCTTCATGATTTCGATTTCGTGCCGCGGTGAACAAACAAAAAAAGAGGGCCGTCTCAGCGGAAGGAGAAGGACCTGCAACGGCAGAGACTACTGACCCTCTTCTTGTTCTTAGCCGTCTATTACGAGTCCGGGAAGCCTGGAATCATAAATATGAGGGATCCAGAAGGGTGGGCAGGGCTTCCGCAAGGTTTTTTTTATCCCCTCTTCCCGGGATGGGAAAGGAGTCCTATCAAGTAAAGGCCATAACCAGCCTCTTTTTTTATGTACACCTTTCTTTGTTTCAGGCTCTTCAAGACCTTCCTCCTGCTAATCCGGCCATTACCGAACCTGTCTTTCCCACCCTTCTCAATTCTTGCGATTCCTAGCCAGCCCCCTTAGCTTATTTTGCTTTATAAAACCACTTTCCCCTTTTTTCAGCTTGCTGCTCGCTTTCTCGCTTCTGAGAGGTACTGACGTGACTCGACTGAAAGGAGAGGCGAAAGGAGCCTGACTTACGGTTTCAAAGCCTGGCGCGAAGCGAAGGGATTGGATTTCACCTATGATCAGATTAGTGGGCAACCATTGTTTACTTTTTTCGTGGTGTTGTTGACGTTGTTGAAAGCTAATTAGGAAGTAGGCCTTGCTTTTCTCCGCTGGGAGCAGCTCACACTATGGTGGAGGAGGTGCCGTGAAGATCTAGGAGTGTGAGCAGTACGAGCTGAAAGGCTCCCATACTGTTTGGAGGGCAGGGGGCATAGATGCCAAAGAAAGCTGACCCCTATCTATCGTCGTAGAAGCTGTTCCTAGGAAAGATTATGGTTCTCGGGTATCCAATCAATTAATCCCCCAAACCGGGGAAGCTTAAGCGGAAATTGAAGAGTAAGGTGAGGGAGGGGGGGGGGAGGGGGAAGAGCTATCAAACTTTAGAGGCTTAACTCGCTCGCTCTAACGCTCGTTTAGTAGACAGCTCGTCAGTCAAGTACGTAACGAGCCTTGTCTACGAAGCTCCGCTCCCTCGTCTTGCTTGCTTCTGGCGAAGCTTCTAGCACTAGAAAAAATAGGCTTGTATGGCAGGAATACCACTTTTGAGGCCGATCACTACATAGGAGCGATAGCGAAGCCAAGCCGTATAAAGGCGAGCAGCCCTTCTAGCAATAGCAAACGGCCTACTTATAGCCTTTTCCCCTTTATTCGGGGACTTCAACGGGTCTTCCAAGCTCATAAACAGGCAATTCTTCACGTTTTCTTCAGACAGTGGGAATGAATTCTATTACTTGATTGACATTGACAGATATGTGTACCACACCGAACAAGCAATATGCCGATATGCTTGATGTACCAGCCAAGCCTGCTCGACCGTATACAGTATAAGGGATTCGCCTTTGCCTCAGACAGAAGAAGAACGGACGGATGCCCGAAGAGTTCTACCGTTGACGACAGCAGCGGGAATGGATTTCAAATAGCAGCTGTTAACGACCACCGAGAAGGGCGGATCTGACTAATAAAAGCCATTGCCATTTCACGATCTTTTTCCACCAGGAATTCCCAGCAAACCCTCTACTCCTCTTTGAACTAAACAAAGAAAGACTCGGCTGTAAGACTGCTTGAAGGGTCAATTTGAAAAAAGTCCAATTCAACAGGCGTGTAACTGGTTGAGCAAAGGACTGCAACTCAATCGATGGCTGGAAACAAGGAATGATCATATGAGAGTCTTACCCTTACTGGCACTACTCCTCCCAAAAGGGGGACTAGGCGGGCTATAAGGTACATAACTAGAAGATAGAGGCAGGAAACTCAACTTCACTTCCTTCATCCCTTGAGTACGACGGGATAGCTATTCAAAGCAAAGAGTTTTATTTTCTTTATGCCCATATCTCGGTTTTCAGTAACTGATGTCAGTGTATGGATGGAGGAAGAAGGTTATCCAGATTGGAGATAATAAATTGACTAGTTCTTGTCTTCGCGCTACAGAAGCTCAGGCATTCTTTCTTAGAACAGAAGGTCAAACTCATGACGAAGTCTGAAACCCTACTTCTTTGTTGACTATAGAAGCAGTGCTTGGAAGTAAGGCTCGAGGGAGACTCATCTTCGGAGAATTCAATATCCAATCTATGAACTACAGAGCGCTAAACAGACAAGCACTCCCTCATCTAATGTCTTAGTTGCCTAGTAGAGTCAGGAACTCGGAGCCTATCACAGAAGAGCTCCCCGGGGTCCTCTCAAGCGCCGAGGGCTCGATACCCTATATGTGCTTACCGAAGGAGATGAGCTTTATTCTCATACAAACGTGCAAACAATCAAGAAGAAAGAAGAATACGATTCTAACTATCTACTTACCGGTTCCCGTATAGATCCACCTTGCTTCAAAATAAAGAGTCAAAAACTATTATCATGAAAAAAAGAAGGATTTTCTCACTACACGAGTAAGAAGTGACTAGCCGCCTATTCTATATCTATAAAGAGAGACGGATTTCGCCTGCCACTCTACCGAGCTAACCAGAGCAGATGAGCATCTCTTTCAATTGACTTACCGACTCTCCCGCTGCTGCTACTGCTCGGAAGAGAAGGACAAAGGACAGAAGAAAGAGACAGAGGAGTACGCGAAAGTAAAGAGGGAGAAGAGAGTTATTCGAGGCTACTCGACTCGATGGGGAAGGGTGAAAGCTTCCCTGTAAAGGGAAGGGCTTGCTTGTGGCGAGCGGAACCATCTTTTTGTGAAATGCAGATGCAGTGGTCGATTGCCTAGAAAAAAGCCTTTTTCGAGTTACCCCAAAAGAATCTACTCCTTACTCAAGTTCTCAGTGAAGACCAAGCAACATTTCATTGATTCAATTCATTTTTGAAGCCCTTCCTTCGGTCCGGGGGTACCACGCAATCCGTTTAGATATATTTCAGTTGCCGCTGCACCGTGCTGACCCATTCCTATTCAATCTAGAAATCGATAATATCGTAAGAGAAGAAAATCAGATCTCAATCTAATCGAAGAAGAGCCTCATTACGGAATTGGCATCGAGAAGCTAGGGCCCAAGTAGTGCCTCGCAATCTAGGTCAGGTACATTGCGTACGATCCGCGTAGGCCGGTAAACCAATAGTGTAAGATCCATTCCAAGCTTGAGGTTGTTTCTGACAAAGGGAAAACACTTTAGGAGATAAATCTTCGATATAGTAAAGTATTTTAGACGCTTAGCCATGGGAAGATACCGTCAGTGATCCATGGATCTCCGATCATCCAACGTAGAGAGAAACATCTTGCGGGCAATTGTTGTGAACAAAGGAATGAATCTTACACTATAGTATTCCCGGTAAAACGATTAATTAGAAAGAATGTATGAACAGTGAGAGCTTCTCAAAGAGGTCCCGCAGAGTATCTAGCTATTGTTTTCGATATGTATGAAATCTTGACTTTAGTCCGGGGGCATCCGATCACTGAATTGAACCCTCGGACGTATATTTTTGACGTCCTTACCAAAACTTCCGGGAGTGAGAAATTTTTTCTCCTTTCCTTGCCTCCCAGTCCTTATTTTGAGCCAGTTGGAGAGCCCATAAAATGGAAGTGCTTCTGTCTTACAGGCATTACCCTCGTGCTCTTTCTGATGCCCGGCTAGTTACAATTGAAGGTGGAGTAGCTTTGCCTTTACCTTAGCTTTTCGATGCCATCTTCGTGAGTATGATCATTCTAAGGAACCCCGCCTAGGATTTGAAGACAGGACCTCTCCGTCATCATACTGACCGCTCTACCATCGATGGTCAGGCATTGGGTTTGGGTAAAGTTTAGAAGAATCTTTCTTTCCAGCTTTGGTCACATAAGCTTGAACCACTCCGGGGAAACATTTGGATATTATACGATCGGACTTCTAGGGCATGAGCTACTCTCTTCTAGCCTTCCAGATCTAAGAGCATGTCGTTGTTCTTGGAAAAGAAGAGGGATTATATAGCTCCTTGTCATCTACAATAATAGGACTCCGACAGGCCAGCCAGAAATAAACTATAGAAGGAGGTTGCTTCGCTAGACCAGCAGCCAAACCAACAATGAATATATAATATAATGATAGTGATTCGGCTCAATAAAAAATGGAATGTAGAAAAGAAAGGGCGGAATAGGGTCTATAGTAACTGACTATACGAGAGAATAGGATCTCAACAGGGCTCTAGCTAGGTTAGAGACATTCATCGTCATACCGAGGATACCATAGATGGCTAGTGACAAGGCTTAGCATTTGGATAGACGTAGGCCTGTTCGATATTTCTTCATTCCCGATAGATCCATCTGTTGGAACATCCGTGATCCATCATAAATCCCTCCGAAAAGAAGTATCCTTTTATGTGCTTGACTTATCAACCGAAAGTGTGGAGGAAGGAAAACTAAAATTGCTACGCTAGGGCTGCTTCACTAGTAGAAGATTCAAAGGATTGCCAAAGAGTGAACTAATGTGCTGCACAAGCTCTGCTCAAGATTTCTAATTATGAAACTGGAGAACCCCCAAAAAGATAAAAGAAGAGAGCCAGGATTAAAAACCTACCCTTCTCGCCCGGGAGGGAAGGAAAGCACCAGCCCTCGGAAGAGCTACCAGGGCACTACTTCATCTATGCTGAAACTCTCCTTGATCTATAGGGCGAATGGAATTCCTCACATAGAGGAAATTAAAGACTTAGCCCAGTCCTCAGTTTCCACTTTATTTTGAAATGAAAAACTTCGCCGACGGAAGACTGAATTAGGCAGATCGGAATATCAGCGCTTATCTCCTTGATTGAATGGCCTCGGAGTGAACAGAGTTGACTCAATGTGTATGCTGCTTAATAGGGGTATCGGTTACCGTGGACCGGAAATCTTGAATCAGTGAATACTTAGCCAAGAATGCTCAATCCGGGAATTTCATTAGACCTTGAATGCGCTCTTGGAGGAAGAGAGCATCGAATCGTTGCTGCTTTTGCTATTGGTCTACAAATCGCTGCAACCAATGTCCCGAAAGTAGCCTTCGTCCTCTTTTGAGTAGAATGATGGGCAATGCAAAAGGAATAGAAGCTCTAAGCAAGAAGGAAAGGCTGCTAGGGGAAAGAGAACTAAAAGAAGTCGACTCAGTCCCTGTACTCCTTATCGATAAGTAAGGTAGGAGCAGCTTGCTGTTTAGTTCCAGTAATCAAGCTAGGCTCTGGCTATTCGTAGATCTGGAGTTCTATAGCCGATTGTGCTACTTTCAATCCTTAGTAGTGGGTATTAGGCGAGAGGGTGCCTATATCATAGCTGTTACTGTGCTTTCTGGATACCTTTCCATGCTTTTTAACAAGCCAGCTACGCACCTTGCTCTTCTCTTATAAGCAAGTAGCTTTGATTTGGGAATAAGCTGAAAGTCAAAAAGTAGTATGTATGAGTTGAAGTGAAGGGCGCTAGTAAGTAATAATAAGTAGAGCGGAACACTGTTGGCTGAACAAAAGACGTATGACTTGAGAAAGTAAAATCTCCGATCTGTTGTCGGGAAAAGGAGCTCCAATGGTACTTTAGAATAATAGGTCCTAATAGGGCAAATAATAGGTCCTTTTAGCGGTTTTGAGTTGACTTCTAGTTCTGGACCGATGGGAACTCCTACTCATAAACGACTAGCTTCTTAGCTTCCAGCTTATAACACCTTTTGGGACTCTAAGCTAAGTAAGGAAAAGGCCTTCCTTTCACCAGGCTTTTGAGTTTGTAGCTAGGCAGCTACTCTCTAGCTTCCAGCTATTCTTCCTTCTCTTATGGGACTTGAAGCCAAGTAAAGGCAGCTTGCTGTTGAGTTATAGTCTTTACTTTAAGATATGGGATTTAGGCGGGGAATCTCAGTTAAACAAACTAGTAATCTAATCAGTCATCTAAATCTTAGGCTTCGTTACCTGATTTATCAGCCAGAAAGTCAACTACCTTAACCCCCTGAAATCTAAGTAAGGAGTTGAGTTGTTCCATCTAGGGAGAAAAGGTAAGTAAAGCTGTCTCTTTGAAGGACTTGCTTCTTAGTTGAGTAACCATTGTGGTTGTCCGGGGGAATCGTACTTTGGGATGCGGGCAAGAAGCTAATAGGCTCGATAGCTGCTCAGAAAGAGGGTTTACTTCATCCCCGCCAAGCGAGTACGAGAACCCTCCATCTTCCTGGAAGTTTCTCTGTGATGAAGGTCTGTAGTTTCCATCGGAAATCAGTGCTGTGAGAGCTTAGAATCTTTGAATTGGACAAACGCTCACATCAAAGCTATCAAGCCTAAGTGAGCTCTTTCCGTTGGGAGCTTGTCTCGGAGGAACCGTTAATCGTGGAAGAGGCTCGTCGAGACCTCTCCCTTGTGCTGCTCGCCTGTTGCTATCATCTTGTTGGTAGTGGGTTTCGGCCTGTTTTCATCTCCCAAATCCCTCTTCAACAACTTGTCTAGAGCTTCCCTGACCCAAGTCCTATGGTCGTTGCTTTCTTGCTGCAGATCTGTCACACGAGACTCCAGTGTTGTCATGGCTTGGGTTATCATTTCGATCTGGGTTCCCAGGATCGCCTTTTTCTCCTGAAGATCAGGAAGAACAGTGGGATCTGGTTTCGGTGCCATTGCGTAACCTACGCGTCTGATACCAAATTTGTTAACCCTAGAAGAGATAAGAGAAGAAATAGAAAGGAGGAGAAAAAGAGGAGAGAGAGAGAAGAGAGAAAGGTCAACTGATTTAACTGATAGATGAAAAGACGGTGGCGGAGAAAGGTCCAGCAACCAAAACCATAAAAGAATCAGATGTTGCATCGGTTGCGAATATTGATCCAGTTGATTCATAGGATTCGGATCTTGAGACTGATGCTTCGGCGAATGAAACGGCTTATGCGTATGCAGAAGGATCGGGATCTCTTGTTTCGGGAGAACCCGTAGCCGTTGGTTCGATAGAAGCTGGATGATATGTTAGTTCGAGAGAAACGATATGTTGGTTAGGAGGAATGCGTTCTTTGCAATCATAGGCTCTGGGACAGATGACTTGACTTTCTAGTGAGTTCATTGTCGGTGTTACAGATAAAGTCACTGTGAAATCATCCCCTGTTGTCAAAGTAAGCGGTGCTAGTTCTGTTACAGAAGGGCTTGATAAATAAGAATCGGTTATCCTAAGCCTGGTCGAAAACGTGCTACTCTTACTGAGACTGCTGTTGATTCTCATATTTTGATTTGTCACTTTGCGGATTTTTGATGCCATCAGAGATTGACAGAGGGCTACCCGTTGATTAACTCTCTCCTGCTTTAGGACATTAACATTAAGGGGAAGACTTCGTAGATTCACTGTGCATTTGTTCTGAAAACAGCGCACTTAGCTCGGGTAATACTAATACATCATGCCCGGCATTCGTAGATCATTCCTCCTTTGCTTTTGCTAAAGACGGCATTCTATTAGAAATGGAATTGCGCAAACCCTATTTATTTCAAAAAGCCCTATTCATGTTTTTCCCCTATTCGCCTATTCTCTGGCCGTGGGTGTGGGTATCTTCTTCTACTAGCGATCTTCTTGTAATGTAAGGGGCATTGGCTGGCTTCATTCCTAGCATCTGTGCGTGGTTTACTATTACAGATTCCCTTGGAGCAAAGGAGAGAGAATGCTAGCAACTTCGAAAGAATGGGGAAGGCAAGTAACTGAACTTCAAGTTGGCTTTTTCTTATCCTCTCCTTTTAAGTCGAGTTGCTAAAGCACCTCTCCTTTTAAGTCGAGTTGCTAAAGCACCTCTCCTTTTAAGTCGAGTTGCTAAAGCACCTCTCCTTTCAGTCGAGTCACGTCAGTACCTTGGGATGCTGTCCTCAATACCCTTGAATCCTTGAAGTTTCCTTCAATTTAGGTAAGATAGATTAGATAATGTATCTCCATAGTGTCATTTGCAGTTATGATTAACGGATCTCCATCTAGCTTCTTCAGGGGGGGGGGCCGCGGTTTGATTGAGACAAGTTTCTTAGAGCCTATCTTTTTACCCGGAAATATTCAGCCAGCTTTTTAACAGGGAAGTAAACAACAAGCGGATAACCCATTCAAGAAGATTTCATAAACTCTATCTTTCTCATATAATATATGCTGATGTGCTCATTTTCGCGGAGAGCTCCGTGCGTAATGCGTTGGTCATCAACCAAGTGCTGAATTAGTTTCACAGCTAGGCGGGTCTTTGGATTAATAAAGCCAAATGTTCCCTATCATTCTCGGCCACCAGTTAAAAAAAAAGTAAAACTAAAAATCATTCGTACTCTTGGCTTCCGTGAGGTGCAGCTCCCTCTCAAATACTGGTTTTTTCCTAGTATCTACCGGATTGAGACACTCTGACTGTCTCCCCCTCTTGGACAAGTTCAATCGCCAAATTTTCAATTGGAAAAGAAAAGAAGGCTGCTGTCATGAAAGGCTTGCAGACCTCAGTGCTTGCAAGCCTTCACATCTATTGGTCGTCCGCTTTCAGGCTTCCGGAGAAGATATAGAAATCCATTTCATTGAGCATTCGGGATTTCTTTTGGTCAGGCCCCGAACCCACCTATAAGATCCATACGATCAGCTGGTCCAATGTAGACCGAAGGATGAAGGTGGATTGGGTTTAAGAACAATTGAGGGCTGGAATAGGACTGCCATGTTAAAGCTTTTCTGGAGAGTAGTTAATGATAATGGGTCCATTTGGACTCAATGGGTTAATTTGAGATATCTCTGGAGACATTCTATTTTGGTGGCTAAGCTTCCATCCGACTGATCTTAGTCTTGGAGGAGTGTCGGTAAGGGAAGATGTGGCTAATATAATACTATAAAGTGTCAGATTTGTAATGGCGAAAGCACGAAGCTGTGGCATTGTCCGTGGCTTAGAAATGGCCCGATCAGCTACAGGTACGAGGTCACTGTTATAAGGGAAAGAGGTCTCCCGGACCCATGCTCTAGTAAGCGATTTAATAAAAAATGGGCATTGCATTGGACCCTTCCTCCTAGCCGCAGAATGGCTGGACAGTGTCTAATGCAAGAGATTGCCCTGTATGAACTATTTTTTTTCTCCCTGTTGAAGACAGGATCGTTTGGTCTCTCAGCCCGGATGGAAATTTTTTTCTCCAAAACAGCCTGGAACCTCATTAGGCAGACCTATCCTAAGGTCGACTATGCAGGCATCGTTCGGAAGAAATTGAATATCCCCAACCCAAGCCACAGTATTATCGCCTGGATGGCCCTCAACTCTGGGCTTCAGCAGATCGAGTTAGCAGATTTTATCCCAACCAACACCGTGACTCTTTGTGGCCTGTGCATGCTTGAAGATGAAAGTGCCGAACATCTCTTCAGTGCAGCTATGCAGGGTGGGTTTTTTCTCAGCTCAGTTCGAAATGTAGATATGATCAGCCTGCAACCAACCTTCATGATGTTTGCCAATGGATTATAAAATATAAAAACTCAGAATTAGGCCTTTACTGGCCTGATCCTAAAGCTCTGCTTTACTGCAGTCATATACTATGGGCGTGAGAGAAATTCCAGGCGCCATGAAGGGAATCCAAGCTGTAAGCAGAACGTAGTTTTGGAGAATTGTAAGGGAAAAGTAAAACTGAGACTGCATTTGGTTTCCTCTCAGATTAAACTGAGAGTTATGGACTCTTTTTGCACTCAACTCCGTTTTTGGGAATGCATGGTCACCCTGCTCAGCTGAATCTTACTCTTCTTCGAACCCTCCGTAAACAAAAGTGAACACAGACGGTTCAGTAGCAATAGAGGCTGCTGCGGTGCGGCTGTGATAGCAAGAGACTTTATCGGCCTCTTTGGGCTTTCCGGAAGACGGTTGAGTGGAGAGAGATTTTGAAGGTGGAACTTTATGCAATCCGCCATACGGGGGAGATGGCTTCGCGAATAGGCATTCGGAACCTTTGGGTAGAGTCTGACTCATTATATGCAGTCAAGATGATTAACTCCAAGCCCCATAAGCGCGAAATATGCTGCTGAGCTTCACTGAAAATGCCAGAGCAGTTTGTTTTTTAGAGTCACACATTGTTGGAGGGAGAGCAATAGAGCCGCCGACTTGATTTCGGGATGTCGAGTTATGTCTTAATGTACCCAAGAAACCTCCCTTAGCCCTTAATTACATTATTAGAGAGGATATGCAGGAACTTCTTTATGT